CGAACCTACGACCAATCGGTTAACAGCCGACCGCTCTACCACTGAGCTACTGAGGAACAACGAGAGATTCGATCTCATAGAGTTCAATTCCCGTTCTCAATCCATGACCAATACGAGCTCGAAGCTTCCTTCGTAACTTCCGGAACTTCTTCGTAGTGGCTCCGTTCCATGCCTCATTTCATAGGGAATCTCAAAGTGGCTCTATTTCATTATATTCCATCCATATCTCAATTCCATTCATTTAATATCCCTTTGGTGTCATTGACATAAGAGATGTCCTTTCTAATCTATCTGTTTCTATTTCTATATATGGAAAGTGAAAAAATCGTCATATAATAATCCAGAAATTGCAATAGAAAATAAAAAGGGAGGTTTGTGATGATTTTAACATCTTTTCTCCTAGGTAATCTAGTAGCCTTATGCATGAAGGAGGTTTGTGATGATTTTAACATCTTTTCTACTAGGTAATCTAGTAGCCTTATGCATGAAGATAATCAATTCGGTCGTTGTGGTCGGACTCTATTATGGATTTCTGACCACATTATCCATAGGGCCCTCTTATCTCTTCCTTCTCCGAGCTCAGGTTATGGAAGAAGGAACCGAGAAGAAGGTATCAGCAACAACAGGTTTTATTACGGGACAGCTCATGATGCTCATATCGATCTATTATGCGCCTCTGCATCTAGCATTGGGTAGACCTCATACAATAACTGTCCTAGCTCTCCCCCATCTTTTGTTTCATTTCTTCTGGAACAACCAAAAACACTTTTTTGATTCTAGATCTACTAACAGAAATTCAATGCGTAATCTCAGCATTCAATGTGTATTCCTGAATAATCTCATTTTTCAATTATTCAACTATTTTCTTTTACCAAGTTCAATGTTAGCCAGATTAGTCAACATTTATATGTTTCGATGCAACAACAAGATGTTATTTGTAACAAGTAGTTTTGTTGGTTGGTTAATTGGTCACGTTTTATTCATGAAATGGGTTGGGTTGGTATTAGTCTGGATACGGCAAAATCACTCTATTAGATCTAATCTACTTATTCGATCTAATAAGTACCTTGTGTCAGAAGTGAGAAATTCTATGGCTCGAATCTTTAGTATTTTCTTATTTATTACCTGTGTCTACTATTTAGGCAGAATACCGTCATCCATGGTTCTCAAAGAAACCTCAGTAACGGAAGAAAGGGGGGAAAGCAGAGAAGAAACAGATGTAGAAATAGAAAAAACTTCCGAAACGAAGTGGACTAAAGAGGAACAAGAGGGATCCACCGAAGAAGATCCTTCTCCTTCCCTTTTTTCGGAAGAAAAGGAGGATCCGGACAAAATCGATGAAACGGAAGAGATCCGAGTGAACGGAAAAGAAAAAACAAAGGATGAATTCCACTTTCACTTTAAAGAGACATGCTATCAAAATAGCCCTGTTTATGAAACTTCTTATCTGTATGGGAATCAAGAAACTTCGAAGTTAGAAATACTTAAAAAAAAAGAAAAGATAAGAGGAAATACAATTGTGGTTCTTCTTTTCGACTATAAACGATGGAGACGTCCGTTTCGATATTTAAAAAACAATAAATTTGAAAATAGTATAATAAATGAAATGTCACAATATTTTTTTTTTTCGTGTCAAGATAATAAAAAAAAAAGAATTTCTTTTACCTACCCACCCAGTTTAAAAACTTTTTTTGAAATGCTAGAAAGAAAGATGCATTTTTTCAGATCGGTAGAATCGATAGATTCAATCTCTGATGAACTAGAAAATACATGGGTTTATAAAACTGAGCAAAACAAAACGAAACTAAGAAATGAATTTCTAAGTAGACTAGAGGCTCTACAAAAAAGATATCTTTGTCTAGATTTATTAACTAGATTTCGTATTCATGAAACAAAAAAGGAATATTTGCTAAAAAAAAAGGATCCCGTCTTAAATGGTCCCTACCGCGAACCAACAAAAAGCATATTGTCACCACCACTCTTTAGTGAAAGTTCCATAAAAAAAAGGCCAGAGACTCCTTTGATAAATAAAATACACGGTCTTATTCTTTCTAATAATTTTATAGAATTTGAAGAGATAATGAATATGTATGATAAAAAACTAAAAACATTATCAGTGGGAATAAAGGGAATTAATAAAAAAATACCTCGACGGTCATACAAATTAATTGACGAGTTTGAACGGCAAGAAGGAGAATACGAAGCAGCCGTATTAGAGGACCCTGGAATGCGGTCAAGAAAAGCAAGATTTTCAGTGGTTTTTACTATAAATGAGCCTACTTATACTAATTACGAAGCAGAACCAGAGGAATTTTATTTGATGCAGTATGCAGAAGAATCGGATTTTCGTCGAAATATAATCATGGGCTCTATACGAGCTCAAAGGCGTAAAATACCGATTTTAAAACTGTCTCAAGCAAATGTACATTCCCCACTTTTTTTGTACAGACTCGAGAAATCAATCCTTTCTTATTTTGATATCTCTGGCCTGATTAAACTCAGTTTCCGAAATTGGATGAAAAAAACTAAAGAATTTGAACTTTCAGAAAAAAAAGAAAAAAATGAGAAGTATAAAAGAGAAGCAACAATAGGGATCGAAATAGCGGAGGAACCTCCGGATGGTATTCTAACTCCTCAAGTAACAAGGAGTTGTATATTAATAATAAAATCAATTCTTAGGAAATATATTATATTACCCTCATTGATAATAGCTAAAAATATTGGCCGTATCTTATTATTTCAATTTCCCGAATGGTCCGAGGATTTCGAAAATTGGAATAAGGAAACGCATGTTAAATGCACTTATAGTGGTGTTGAACTATCCGAAAAAGACTTGCCGAAAAACTGGTTAAGTGAAGGTATTCAGATAAAGATCCTATTTCCTTTCTATCTGAAACCTTGGCATAGATCGAAACCTGAATTCCCTCAAATGGGTCGATTGAAAATAAAAAAAAAAATGCGTTTTTTAACTGTGTGGGGGAGGACAACCAAACAGCCTTTTGGTTCACCCCAAAAAGAGCCTTCCTTTTTTGTACCCATTTTTAAAGAACTCATAAAAAAAATGAGAAAATTAAAAACAATTTTTTTTTTATTTTTCAAAATGTTAAAAGAACTAAAAAACTGGATTAACAAAAGTGGTCTAGTTCTAAACAGACTAATAAACAACCCCTCAAAAAAAAGCAGAATTTTTTTATTTGGGTTGAGCGAGCTAGATGAAGGGGGTGAAACTAAAAATGACAAAGATTTGATAAAAAATAATCAAATAATTCACGAATCGCCCATTCCAACTCGATCGAAAAATTGGACAAAACATTCGCTAACAGAAAAAAAAATGCAAGATATGACTATTAGAGCAAGTACAATCAGAAATCAACTAGAAAAAATAATAAAAGACAAGAAACAAATTTTTCGAACTCCTGAGATAAATAACAGGTTTAACAAAAAGCGGCATGGCATAAAAAGATTAGAATTCAAAAAAATACAAATTATTTGTCAAATAGTAAAAAACCGACTGACTCGATTAATCTTTAACTCGCAGTATTTTATAAAATTTTTTATTGAAAGAATATACATTGCTATCGTCCTAGTTATTAATATAATAAGGATCAAGGGACAACTTTTTTTTGATTTTGAATCAAAAAAAAAAAAAATGGATAAGTACACGTGCAATAATGAAGTAAATAAAAAAGAAACAAAAATTGACTTTAGAAACTTTAGACAGTCCTCTTTTTATATTAGTAATAAAAATTCAAAATTGTTTTTTGACTTATCCTCTTTATCACAAGCCTTTGTAGGGTATAAATTATCACAAAGCCGCATTTTTAACTTATACAACTTAAGATTAAGATCTGCACGTCAATATCATGAAACAGCTCTTTTTCTTAAAGATAAAAAAGATAAAATAACGGATGATTTTGGAGTACAAGGAATATTTGATTCGGAATTAACAGATAAGAAACTTCTTACTTATGGAATAAATGAATGGAAAAGCTGGTTACAGAATCATTATCAATATAATATATCTCATATTAGATGGTCTGGATTGGTACCAAAAAAATGGAAAAAGAACAAAAATAGTCCCTCTATAAGCCAAAATGAAAATAAGGATTTATCAAAAGAGGATTTATATGAAAACGATGGGTTAATTCGTTACGAAAAGGAAATTAATGATTATGGATTAAACTCATTATCAAATCACAAAGGGAATTTAAAAAAAAATTCTCGATATGATCTCTTATCATATAAATCTATTAATTCTGAAAATAAGAAGAACTCATCTATTTTTTTTTTACCATCACAGGTAAACAATAACCAAAAAATATCCTATAATTACAACACAAATAAAAGAAAACTTTTTACGCTAGGAGATAACACTTCTTTAGGCGAAAAAACTATTACAGATATGGATAAATCTTTTTTTTATTACAGAATTATCCAGTTGTGTCTTAGAAAAAGGGTCAATATTGAAGCCTGGATCCAGACTAATACCAAGAATACTAAGATAAGTAATTATCAACTAATTGAACAAATCGATAAGAGGGGTCTTTTTGATTTGACGACTCGCCAAACTGAGCAAACCCACCCAAGGATTCAAAGCTTTTTCGATTGGCTGGGAATGAACGAAGAATTTCCTATTTTGAATAAAGAACTTTGGTTCTTACCAGAATTGATACTGCTTTATAATGTATATAAATTAAAACTGTGGAGCATACCAATCCAATCACTTCTTTTAAATTTTAATGAAAAGAAAAGTTTGAGTGAAAAAAAGAATATCACTCTAAAGCAAAAATGGAATCTTGGATCTGTTCTCTTAAACCAAGAAAAAGATGTTTCAGACTATGGTGATTTTTTAGACTATAGTGTGGAATCAGACATAAAAAAACGTATAAACGAAAGCAATACAGAGGAAGACCTCGATTTTGTACTAACAAGTCATTTGCTTGTTCAATTGAGATGGTCTTTTTTTTTCAATATAACAATAATGAAAAATATCAAAGTATATTGTCTCCTGCTTAGCTTGCGAAATCCACGAGAAAGTGCTCTATCCGCTATTCAAAGAGGAACAATAAATCTAGATATAATGCCGAGTCATAAGTATGTTACAGAATGGATGCAAAGGGGGGTATTTTTTATTGAACCAGTTCGTATGTCTATAAATAATCCTGGACAATTTCTTATGTATCAAACCATACGGATTTCATTATTTCAGAAGACTAATTATCAACCTAATCCAAGGTATCGAGAAAAAAAGGATTTTTCAAAATCCATTGCAAAAGAGCAAAAAATTCTTGGAAATAGAGACATAAAAAATTCCAGTTTACTTGTTCTTGAAACTATTTTATCGCCGAGCCGTCGCAAAGAGTTAAGAATTCTAATTTCTTTTAATTCAAAAAAAACCAAAGGTATAGATCTAAATATGGTATTTGGCAACGGAAACAATGTAAAAATTTATGGTCCATTTTTGGTTGAAAGCAACCGTCTTAATAGATTAAAGTTTTTTCTTTGGCCGACTTGTCAATTAGAAGATTTAGTTTCTATGAATCGTTATTGGTTTAATACTAATACTGGGAGTTCTTTCAGTATGTTAAGAATACCTATGTATTCACAATTCTAAATGTATGAAATGCATGATAGGATATTTTGATTTCTATTCTTTAACATATCGCCCAGAAAAAACTAAACAGACGTAGACACGTATTGTCTTATATTCTATTCTAATACATGAATACTAATTCAATAATATATCAATTCGATCCATAATTCATCAAAATTTTTTGATTATTTAAAGTTTAATTTTTTCTCTCTTTTATGTTCTGAGTTCCACCCTTTTTCTATCTAAAGAATGAATCAAATAAAAAACGGAGTTGGATTATTAATGGTTATTTTATTTTCAAAATTTTGATCAAATTAAAAAGCCCAGAACGAAAAAAAAATCTACCAAATTAAAATGTCCAACATTATTATTACTGATCCATAAAATTCATATTTTTAAAAAATTGGAGAGGATTTACTTTTATGCTAAAGAATTCAGTTTCCTCAGTTATTTCCCAAAAACAAGAAAAAAAAGAAGAAACCAAGGGAGCCGTTGAATTTCAAGTAGTAAATTTCACGCAGCAAATCCGAAGACTTACTTCGCATTTGGAATTGCACAGAAAAGATTATTTATCTCAGAGAGGTCTAAAAAAAATTCTGGGAAAACGTCAACGACTGCTGGCTTATTTGTCAAAAAAAAATGGAATACGTTATAAAGAATTAATTGATCGACTGGATATTCGGGAACCAAAAATTCGTTAATTTCAAGAACTAAAATTCAATTTATTGATTATTGGATCATGACTTTTGCTGAATTTCTTTTTGTTTTCTGCAATTCCTAGAAAAATGAATCAAGGAACAACCTATGAATGTACCAATTATAAGAAATGAACTTATGATAGTAAATATGGGACCTCAACACCCATCAATGCACGGCGTTCTTCGACTCATCATTACTCTAGATGGTGAAGATGTTGTTGACTGTGAACCAATATTGGGGTATTTACACAGAGGAATGGAAAAAATTGCAGAAAATAGAACAATTATACAATATTTACCTTATGTAACTCGTTGGGATTATTTGGCTACTATGTTCACCGAGGCCATAACCGTAAATGCACCTGAACAGTTAGGGAATATTCAAGTACCTAAACGAGCCAGTTATATTAGAGTAATTATGTTAGAATTAAGTCGTATAGCTTCTCATTTATTATGGCTTGGCCCTTTTATGGCAGATATTGGTGCACAAACTCCCTTCTTCTACATTTTCCGAGAACGAGAATTAGTATATGATCTCTTCGAAGCTGCTACTGGTATGAGATTGATGCATAATTTTTTTCGTATCGGAGGAGTTGCCGCTGATTTACCGCATGGTTGGATAGATAAATGCATTGATTTCTGCGACTATTTTTTAACCGGAATTTCGGAATATCAAAAACTTATTACACGGAATCCTATTTTTTTAGAACGTGTTGAGGGAGTAGGAATTTTGAGTGGAGAAGAAGCACTAAATTGGGGTTTATCGGGCCCAATGCTACGAGCGTCCGGAATAGAATGGGATCTTCGTAAAGTTGATCATTATGAGTGTTATGACGAATTTGATTGGGAAGTCCAATGGCAAAAAGAAGGAGATTCGTTAGCTCGTTATTTAGTAAGGATCAGTGAAATTGAGGAATCTATCAAAATTATTCAGCAAGCTTTGGAAGGAATTCCGGGAGGACCTTATGAGAATTTAGAAATACGATGTTTTGAGAAAGTAAGGGATTCCCAATGGAATGATTTTGAATATCGCTTCATTAGTAAAAAAACCTCTCCTACTTTTGAATTGTCGAAACAAGAACTTTATGCGAGAGTCGAAGCCCCAAAGGGCGAATTGGGAATTTTTCTGCTAGGAGATGGTCGAATTTTTCCTTGGAGATGGAAAATTCGACCACCGGGTTTTATCAATTTGCAAATTCTTCCTCAGTTAGTTAAAAGAATGAAATTGGCTGATATTATGACGATACTAGGTAGTATAGATATCATTATGGGAGAAGTTGATCGTTGAAATGATAATTGATAGAACAGAAGTACAAGATATCAATGCTTTTTCAAAATGGGAATCCTTAAAAGATGTGTATGAGATCATATTGATGCTTATTCCGATTTTGACTGTTATAGTAGGAATCACAATAGGTGTACTAGTAATTGTGTGGTTAGAAAGAGAAATAGCTGCGGGGCTACAACAACGTATTGGACCTGAATATGCTGGACCTTTTGGAATTCTCCAAGCTTTAGCAGATGGTACAAAACTACTTTTCAAAGAAAATATTCTTCCATCTAGAGGCGATACTTATTTATTCAATATCGGACCATCCATAGCAGTCATATCAATTCTATTAAGTTATTCAGTAATCCCTTTTGGCTATCATCTTGTTCTAGCCGATCTCAATATTGGTGTTTTTTTATGGATTGCCATTTCAAGTATTTCTCCAATTGGACTTCTTATGTCAGGATATGGATCAAATAATAAATATTCTTTTTTAGGTGGTTTACGGGCTGCTGCTCAATCGATTAGTTATGAAATACCATTAACTCTATGCGTGTTATCAATATCTCTACGTGCGATTCGTTGAAACATTTTCCCTATTGTCCTTTTCTTTTCGTTGGAAAGAAATTGTCTGAATTAAAGAAATAGCTTTCTTTTTTTGTTCATTAACCCGACTGATGAACACAATCAGATAGTTCTATGAGTGAAAGAAAACAGCTTCGAAATTTGCAGTAAAAATAGTAAGTCTCATTTCCTATGTATAAGGATTAAACATAAGTAAACATAAGTAATTCACACTGTTTATCCCAAGATCGGTTGATTGATCATCCTGACTTGAAGCGGGTTTAAAATAACAACCAACTTTATGGGTTTTTCACTATCGTTTGTATGTATTACCATAATAGTGAGTTGATAAAAAATGAGTGGGTGGTTAAAAATACCAAGGTACACAAAGGATTAGTAATAGAGATTATGCAAATTATACAAAAAAGCATTTCCGCATAAAAGGAACACTCATTGGGGCTTTAAGTTGGTAGAAATGATCCGGTAGTACTTCCCACGATTCCGATCCAGAGTATGCCCCTATCCACTGAAAAAAAAAAACTATCAGGAACGAAAGAATCCTTTTTGAAAAGACCCCGTTTTTGAGGAAGAAGAAAAAGAAGAACAGGAACGAACAAACTAGAAAGAATGCAATTCCAATAAAAAAGAGCGACCTTTTTTATTCTTTCTTTAATATAGTTAGATTCAGAGGGATAAAAGTCCTGTAATGAGTGATGAAGTAATGGAATATGTATGTAATGCTTTTTTCGTAATCGAAAATCCTGGGTTGAAATATTTATATATATATATATTACTAAAAGGAGTATTTTATTGACGGATTAAGTTATTACTCAAAAAATATTGAAATTTTTACAATTAAAGTAAAAGTAAAGGATGAGATTAATTCAGAAATACTTTTTTTTATAGCAGACGGAATTACATTGGGCTAATTCGGGGCTTTTCCATATATTTTGACTCGATCTAACATACAAGTATATGGCGTTAAAAAATACTAACCCGGTCCTTAAATTTATTTAGGCTCCTAGAGGAGCCGTATGAGGTGAAAATCTCATGTACGGTTCTGTAATAGCGATAGTAACAGTAATGTTATCATCGACTATGATTATCTAATAGTTCAAGTACAGTTGATATAGTTGAAGCACAGTCAAAATATGGTTTGTGGGGGTGGAATTTGTGGCGTCAACCGATAGGGTTTATCGTTTTTCTAATTGCTTCCCTAGCAGAATGTGAGAGGTTACCCTTCGATTTACCAGAAGCAGAAGAAGAATTAGTAGCAGGTTATCAAACCGAATATTCAGGTATCAAATTTGGTTTATTTTTTGTTGCGTCCTATCTAAATCTATTAGTTTCTTCATTTTTTGTAATAGTTCTTTACTTGGGCGGTTGGAATCTCTCTATTCCATATATATTCGTTCCTGAACTTTTTGAAAAAGCAGGCGGAGTCTTTGGAACAATCATTAGTATTTTGATTACATTAGTTAAAACTTATTTGTTTTTGTTCATTCCTATTACAACAAGATGGACGTTACCTAGGCTGAGAATGGATCAATTATTAAATCTTGGATGGAAATTTCTTTTACCTATTTCTCTCGGTAATTTATTATTAACAACTTCTTCCCAACTCCTTTCACTCTAATCATGCGAGTCTATACGTAGACTTATCTCAAACAAGAGAAGGAAACAATCATCAAATTATTCATACCTATTCACGATATGTTCCCTAGGGTAACAGGTTTCATCAATTATGGTCAACAAACAGTACGAGCTGCAAGGTATATCGGTCAAGGTTTTATGATTACTTTATCCCACGCAAATCGTTTACCTGTAACGATTCAATATCCTTATGAGAAATTAATTCCATCAGAACGTTTCCGTGGTCGAATTCACTTTGAATTTGATAAATGCATTGCTTGTGAAGTATGTGTTCGCGTATGCCCTATAAATTTACCTGTTATTGATTGGAAACTACAAACTAGGATCCGAAAGAAACAATTGTTTAATTACAGTATTGATTTTGGAATCTGTATATTTTGTGGTAATTGCGTTGAGTATTGCCCCACAAATTGTTTATCAATGACTGAAGAATATGAGCTTTCTACGTATGATCGTCACGAATTGAATTATAATCAAATTGCTTTGGGTCGTTTACCATTGGCATTAATTGACGATTACACAATTCGAACAATTTTGAATGCGCCTCAAATAAAAAATGGCTAAAACCCCCTTTTATAAAAAATTTAGAATTACTAATGTCGTCTTTTGATCTAAATAAAGGAATTTTTTTTTTGAACTGCCGAATGGAACCTCAAAAAAGAATGATATTGGTCCTATTTTTGAACCTATATCAATACACATTTATTCTTTCAATTAAAGATATCCCCGATAATTTTACTTTTCCTGGTCCGATCAATAAGTTCATGAAACATTTCGATTTTTTTATTTCTTATTTTATATTATATATAATGGATTTACCGGGACCAATACATGATTTTCTTTTCATCTTTCTGGGATCAGGTCTTATATTAGGAGGTCTAGGAGTAGTATTATTTACTAATCCAATTTATTCCGCCTTTTCATTGGGATTAGTTCTTGTTTGTATATCCTTATTCTATATTTCATCAAATTCCCATTTTGTAGCTGCTGCCCAACTTCTTATTTATGTGGGAGCTATAAATGTTTTAATCATATTTGCTGTGATGTTTATTAATGGCTCAGAATATTACAAAGATTTCCAGTTGTGGACTGTTGGAGATGGAGTTACTTCAGTGGTTTGTACAAGTATTTTTGTTTCACTAATTACTACTATTCCAGATACCTCATGGTACGGGATTATTTGGACTACAAGATCAAACCATATTGTAGAACAGGATTTGATAAGTAATAGTCAACAAATTGGGATTCATTTATCAACAGATTTTTTTCTTCCATTTGAGCTCATCTCAATAATTCTTTTATTTGCTTTGATAGGTGCAATTGTGGTAGCTCGTCAGTAATAAAGCTTTCGAACGTTCATAGCATAGATAAGATAAGAAATGCTTTTAATTCAATCTATTACCTATTCTCAATATTAGAAATATATTTCTTTGTCCTTGTTCCGTGCTTTTTAGATTCTAGTCAATAGAATAAGTTGAGTTGTTGTTCATATTGAAATGAATCAAGATTGATAAGGAGTCGGTCAATGATGCTCGAATATGTACTTGTTTTGAGTGCCTATTTATTTTCTATCGGTATCTATGGATTGATCACGAGCCGAAATATGGTTAGAGCCCTTATGTGTCTTGAACTTATCCTAAATGCAGTTAATATAAACTTCGTAACATTTTCTGATTTTTTTGATAGCCGCCAATTAGTAGGAGATATTTTCTCAATTTTTGTCATAGCTATTGCAGCCGCTGAAGCAGCTATTGGACCAGCAATTATTTCCTCAATTTATCGTAATAGAAAATCAACTCGCACCAATCAATCAAATTTGTTGAATAAATAATATGCATTCCAAAATTTGAATCTTTATCAACGCAAATAAAAAAATTGTTATTCAGTAAGTCCAATTAGTATGTATGATATTAAATATAGGTTCATATTCCTGTTTACGAAGATGTACTCAATAAAAGTATCTTTACTCTTTTGTATAAGCTGATCCATAAATTAATTTTGTATAAAAATTTTGGTAAATCATTGATTCATCTGATATCTAAATACATGATTCATGTACAAGTTTATTAGATTGAAAATTTATGACGTTCAAAAATTGAGAGATTCAATGTCACATTCAGTAAAGATTTATGATACATGTATAGGATGTACTCAATGTGTTCGAGCCTGCCCCACAGATGTATTAGAAATGATACCGTGGGACGGGTGTAAAGCTAAACAAATAGCATCCGCCCCACGAACAGAAGACTGTGTTGGTTGTAAACGATGTGAATCCGCTTGTCCAACGGATTTCTTGAGTGTTCGGGTTTATTTATGGCATGAAACAACTCGTAGCATGGGTCTAGCTTATTGATACGTTCAAAAAAAATAGCACTAATCCATTTTTTACCGACAAAAACCCGTGCTCAAAATAATATATAGTTTCTATTTCTTTTTTTTTAGTACGGGTTTTTTATGGTCTAAGTGTATCTTATCTTTACCATGAACTTTTTTCCTTGGTTAACATTAATTGTAGCTTTTCCGATATCTGCAGGTTCTTTTATTTTCTTTCTCCCTCAGAAAGGAAATAAAATAATAAGGTGGTACACTATATGTATATGTATCCTAGAACTCCTTCTAATGACCTATGCATTCCGTTATCATTTCCGATTCGACGATCCTTTAATACAACTGGCAGAGGAGTATAAATGGATACATTTTTTTTATTTTTACTGGAGATTAGGAATAGATGGACTTTCTATAGGACCCATTTTATTAACGGGATTTATTACTACTTTAGCTACTTTAGCGGCTTGGCCAGTTACTCGAGATTCACGATTTTTCCATTTCTTGATGTTAGCAATGTATAGTGGCCAAATAGGATCATTTTCTTCCCGAGACCTTTTACTTTTTTTCATCATGTGGGAGTTAGAATTAATTCCTGTTTATTTACTTGTATCCTTGTGGGGAGGAAAGAAACGTCTATACTCAGCTACCAAGTTTATTTTGTACACTGCAGGAGGTTCCATTTTTCTGTTAATGGGAGTTCTGGGGATCGGTTTATATGGTTCCAATGAACCAACATTAAATTTGGAAATATTAGCTAATCAATCCTATCCTGTGGCATTGGAAATAATATTCTATATTTTATTTCTTATTGCTTTTGCTGTCAAATTACCGATTCTACCCCTACATACTTGGTTACCAGACACCCACGGGGAAGCACATTACAGTACTTGTATGCTTCTAGCTGGAATTTTATTAAAAATGGGAGCATATGGGTTGATTCGGATCAATATGGAATTATTACCCCGCGCTCATTCGATATTTTCTCCATGGTTGATAATAGTGGGTACGATCCAGATAATCTATGCAGCTTTAACATCTCTTGGCCAACGTAATTTAAAAAAACGAATAGCCTATTCTTCTGTATCTCATATGGGTTTCATAATTATAGGAATTGGCTCTATTACTGATACGGGCCTCAATGGAGCTCTTTTACAAATAATTTCTCATGGCTTTATTGGTGCTGGGCTTTTTTTCTTGGCAGGAACGGGTTATGATCGAATCCGTCTTGTTTATCTCGATGAAATGGGTGGGATAGCTATCTTAATGCCCAAAATATTCACCATGTTCAGTATATTATCGATGGCTTCTCTTGCATTACCGGGCATGAGTGGTTTTGTTGCGGAATTGATAGTCTTTTTTGGACTAATTACTAGTCAAAAATATCTTTTAATGACAAAAATACTAATTACTTGTGTAATGGCAATGGGGATGATATTAACTCCTATTTATTTATTATCTATGTCACGCCAGATGTTCTATGGATACAAGCTATTTACTGTTCCAAATTCCTATTTTTTTGATTCGGGACCAAGAGAATTATTTGTTTCGATCTCCATCGTTCTACCCATAATGGGTATTGGTCTTTACCCGGATTTCGTGTTTTCATTATCAGTTGATAAGGTTCAAAGTATTTTAGGTAAATATTTTTATAGATAATTTTTGTATAAAAAAATCCATTTATTTTTTTATTGTGCGTTATACAATAAAAAATAAAAATTTTTGACTTATTAACTTTATTAACTCATTAATAGAAAAAGAATTTTAACTGGATCTATTTAGCCTTTGTGAGAGCCATTTGAATCAAGTATTGATTCAAACGGCTCTTGACGACTTCAACTAAGATTTCGTAGATTTTTATTTACGCTATTTTCTATCTCTAATCGGTAGGCCTTTTTTTATTCTTTTTTTTATTCAAGTAGATGTTAATTGAAACGAACCATAACTATGTAGCCCTATTCCTAAGAGATTGACCCCAAAATAGCATATCCAAATTATAATAAAGCCCATAGAAGCTACAATTGCAGAATTTGCAACTTTCATATTTATATTTGTTCGAGTATGTAAATAAATCGCGAATATAGTCCACGTAATAAAGGCCCAAGTTTCTTTTGGGTCCCAATTCCAATATGATCCCCAGGCCTCATTAGCCCAGACTGCTCCGGAAAGAATCCCTATAGTTAAAAAGATAAACCCTAGACTAATAACACGATAACTCCAATGATCTAATTGTTGAATCAATTGTGATCGGTAATAATTTTTAGCCGAATCAAAGGAGGTGCTTTGTAAAACATTCCTTCTTTTATTCATGTATTGGATCTGACCAAAGTCAAATAACTCAGTAAAAAATAAATGGCTTTTAGCAAAAATTTGGATATCTTTTCTAAATGTAATGACTAGAAGAGATACTGATAATAATGATCCACATAAAAGAGCTGCATAACCCAATAACATCATACTTACATGCATCATTAACCACTGGGATTGCAGAGCAGGTACTAATATTGTGGATTGATGCATTTCAGTTAACAGACTCGAAGTGGCAAATCCTTGAGTAAAAATAGCACTTGGTGCAGTTATTACGCGTAAGTTTTTGTTTTTTAAATATGGAAACATATGAATAATCGAGAAACTCCACGAAAGGAAAATGAATGATTCACATAAATCACTTAATGGAAAATGGTGTGAATAAATCCAACGAATAATTAATAATCCTGTTATACATAAAAAAATAGCTATTAGACCTCTTTCAGAAGAATTAGAGAGTCCTATCATTTCATCGACTACTAAGCTTATCAAATAAATTGTAATTACAATTGAAACAAGGGAAAAAGAAATATGAGTTAATATATGTTCGACAGTAAAAAATATCATATCCATTTTTAAAATAAGGTATCGGAATTTAATTCATTATAGGACTTATTGTATCTCTTTTAGAAGAGAATGTGCCGCCACTCGGATTCGAACCGAGATGCTCAAGCACTGCTTCCTAAGAGCAGCGTGTCTACCAATTTCACCATAGCGGCTTACTTAAAATAATAATAAGCTATTATTATTCAAGTGTCGAGATTTAATGCGTTAATTAACTGTTCGGAACTTTTTTTAGTAAATGTCAAAATTAGTGAACTTAATAAACTTAATAGTGAGGTTTGTTCAGGTCTTTTATGCTATGCTCTCCATTGTTGTATTTGTAAATAAAAAGTGCTACCTCCTATCTTAGGAAATCATAAAAAAAGATTGTGCGAAAAGGGGGGATGGGGGAAATAAAAACCCCCACCAGATAGAAGGTTTCAAATAGTTTATTTTGAGTATGTTTTATCATTTCCGAGGTGGGGATTTTTATTTCGCAACAAAATATTGCTTTCAGGATTTTTTATACTATATAGAATAGAAGAGTCAAAAAGTTCCATATTACGCTTTACTAGGTATTGCATTAGATAATAAAAATTTCGTAGTCATATTCTACACTAAATTAACATTTGTCCGATTGCGATTATTTGAATCTTTTATTATTTAGGTGTTGGTACAAAAAAACTTTTTGAATTACCAGTAGAAAGGGATTTGCCTAATGAAAAGGCTTTTAACGCTGCCCAATATCCCTTCCTTTTCCACAACCTTTTATGAATACGCTTTTTGGCCAGAGAAATACGTTTTTTTGGAACTGCCATTCAAAATTTAAAAGGTTTTTCAATAATATCATTGGATGTGAAAGACATCTATTGTTCAAAACGAATTCTTCTTCATTATCTATCTATCCATAGATGATATGCTACTAACCTCATAAAAAAATAATAGGTATATGAAAATTACAGAAAATATTACTAAGGACAAAAAATTTTATAGGTGAAAAGATGGAATTAAGTTACTAAAAAAAAAAAAAACAGCTTCCATTTCGATCTCAGTTTATTTTAGTCATTTATACCTGGAATCAAAATCATCGACTAATTTACGAACCCAACTTTGACCTAATAAAAATTTTAAATATAAAGTTTCCTATTAATAGGCCCAGTTGAAAGAATATACCTAATTTAAATAATTTTAAAATTATCATTAGTTAAAAACGAAGTATTCCATTTTCACAAAGAAGTTCTCCATGTTATTTGACCAATTTGCACTTCTTGATTTGAATATTTGAAGTATTGAAAAAACACTGAGAATAATTCAGAATAAAACCTTTTTAGTTATTACCTATCTTGATTTTGTTCTTTTACAATTTGTTCTTTTACAATTAGATAGGATCTGGTGAATTAGAAACAATTTTGAAAGAACAAAATTTTTATGGAACATACATATCAATATGCATGGATCATACCTCTCCTTCCACTTCCAGTTCCTATGGGAATAGGACTAGGGCTTATCTTTTTTCCGACGGCAACAAAAAATCTTCGACGTATGTGGTCTTTTCATAGTGTTTTCTTATTAAGTATAGTTATGGTTTTTTCAGCCGACCTATCTATTCAACTAATAAATAGGAGTTCCATTTCTCAATATATATCGTCTTGGACCATCAATAATGATTTTTCTTTAGAGTTTGGCTATTTGATCGATCCACTTACTTCTATTATGTCAATATTAATCACTACTATCGGAGTTATGGTTCTTATTTATAGTGATAATTATATGTTTCATGATCAAGGATACTTGAGATTTTTTGCTTATATGAGTTTTTTCAATGCATCTATGTTGGGATTAGTTACCAGTTCTAATTTGATACAAATTTATCTTTTTTGGGAATTAGTTGGAATGTGCTCTTATCTATTAATAGGTTTTTGGTTCACACGACCCCTTGCCGCAAATGCTTGCCAAAAAGCGTTTGTAACTAACCGTATCGGGGATTTTGGTTTATTATTAGGAATTTTAGGTCTTTATTGGATAACAGGTAGTTTCGAATTTCGAGACTTGTTCAAAATATTCAATAACTTAATTTCTACTAATGGGGTCCATTTTTTATTTGGAACTGTATGTGTCTTCCTATTATTTTCTGGTGCAGTTGCTAAATCTGCTCAATTTCCCCTTCATGTATGGTTACCCGATGCTATGGAGGGTCCTACTCCTATTTCAGCTCTTATCCATGCTGCGACTATGGTGGCAGCGGGAATTTTTCTTGTAGCTCGGCTTTTTCCCCTGTTTATAGTTATACCTTACATAATGAATTTCATATCTTTGCTAAGTATAATAACAGTACTATTAGGAGCTACTTTAGCTCTTGCTCAAAACGATATTAAAAGAAGTTTAGCCTATTCTACAATGTCTCAATTGGGGTATATGATGTTAGCTTTAGGTATGGGGTCTTATCGAACAGCTTTGTTTCATTTGATTACTCATGCTTATTCCAAAGCATTGTTGTTTTTAGGATCTGGATCAATTATTCATTCAATGGAGCCTATTGTTGGATATTCTCCAAATAAAAGTCAAAATATGGTTCTTATGGGTGGTTTAATAAAATATGTGCCAATTACAAAAACTGCTTTTTTTTTAGGGACACTTTCCCTATGTGGTATTCCACCTCTTGCTTGTTTTTGGTCTAAAGATGAAATTCTTAATGATAGTTGGTTGTATTCACAGATTGTTGGAATACTAGCTTGCTCCACGGCAGGATTAACAGCATTTTATATGTTTCGAATCTATTTACTAACTTTTGAGGGATATTTAAACATTAACTTTCAAAATTATAGTGGAAAAACAAGTAGTTTGGCCTATTCCATTTCTTTATGGGGTAAAGAAAGTCAAAAAAAAAAAAAAACACAAATGAGTTTATTAACTTTATTACCAATCAAGAATAATGCTGGTACTTCTTTTCTTTCGACAAACACATATCGAATTAATGATAATGTAACCAGACCCTTTATGACTATTTCCACTTTTGATAGTACAAAGACTTTATCCTATCCTCATGAAGTAGACAATACTATGTTATTCCCGCTGCTTCTATTGGTTTTATTTACTTTTTTTGTTGGAGTTATTGGGATTCCTTTTACTCAAGAAGGAAAAGATTTGGATATATTATCCAAATGGTTAAACTCATCTATAAATCTTTTACATAAAAATTTTTCTAATTCTGTGGATTGGTATGAATTTGTTACAAATGCAACTTTTTCTGTCAGTATAGCCCTTTTTGGAATATTTATCGCGTTTCTTTTATATAAACCTGTTTATTCATCGTTCAAAAATTTGAATTTAATGAATTCATTAAAAAAAAAGGCTCCTATTAAACTTTTTTTTTTAGGAGAAAAGATAATAAATATCATATATAATTGGTCATATAATCGTGGTTACATAGATTCTTTTTATAAAGCATCCTTAACTACCAGTATACGAGGATTAGCAGAATTTTCTCATGTTTTTGATAGGCGAATAGTTGATGGAATTACGAATGTAGTTGGTGTTCTGAGTTTCTTTATAGGAGAAGCACTAAAATATGTAGGTAATGGACGAATTTCCTCTTATCTTTTTCTATATTTCCTCTTATCTTTTCTTTTTTTTTAAGTATTTCTAACTTCGAAGTTTCTTGATTCCCATACAGATAAGAAGTTTCATAAACAGGGCTATTTTGATAGCATGTCTCTTTAAAGTGAAAGTGGAATTCATCCTTTGTTTTTTCTTTTCCGTTCACTCGGATCTCTTCCGTTTCATCGATTTTGTCCGGATCCTCCTTTTCTTCCGAAAAAAGGGAAGGAGAAGGATCTTCTTCGGTGGATCCCTCTTGTTCCTCTTTAGTCCACTTCGTTTCGGAAGTTTTTTCTATTTCTACATCTGTTTCTTCTCTGCTTTCCCCCCTTTCTTCCGTTACTGAGGTTTCTTTGAGAACCATGGATGACGGTATTCTGCCTAAATAGTAGACACAGGTAATAAATAAGAAAATACTAAAGATTCGAGCCATAGAATTTCTCACTTCTGACACAAGGTACTTATTAGATCGAATAAGTAGATTAGATCTAATAGAGTGATTTTGCCGTATCCAGACTAATACCAACCCAACCCATTTCATGAATAAAACGTGACCAATTAACCAACCAACAAAACTACTTGTTACAAATAACATCTTGTTGTTGCATCGAAACATATAAATGTTGACTAATCTGGCTAACATTGAACTTGGTAAAAGAAAATAGTTGAATAATTGAAAAATGAGATTATTCAGGAATACACATTGAATGCTGAGATTACGCATTGAATTTCTGTTAGTAGATCTAGAATCAAAAAAGTGTTTTTGGTTGTTCCAGAAGAAATGAAACAAAAGATGGGGGAGAGCTAGGACAGTTATTGTATGAGGTCTACCCAATGCTAGATGCAGAGGCGCATAATAGATCGATATGAGCATCATGAGCTGTCCCGTAATAAAACCTGTTGTTGCTGATACCTTCTTCTCGGTTCCTTCTTCCATAACCTGAGCTCGGAGAAGGAAGAGATAAGAGGGCCCTATGGATAATGTGGTCAGAAATCCATAATAGAGTCCGACCACAACGACCGAATTGATTATCTTCATGCATAAGGCTACTAGATTACCTAGTAGAAAAGATGTTAAAATCATCACAAACCTCCTTCATGCATAAGGCTACTAGATTACCTAGGAGAAAAGATGTTAAAATCATCACAAACCTCCCTTTTTATTTTCTATTGCAATTTCTGGATTATTATATGACGATTTTTTCACTTTCCATATATAGAAATAGAAACAGATAGATTAGAAAGGACATCTCTTATGTCAATGACACCAAAGGGATATTAAATGAATGGAATTGAGATATGGATGGAATATAATGAAATAGAGCCACTTTGAGATTCCCTATGAAATGAGGCATGGAACGGAGCCACTACGAAGAAGTTCCGGAAGTTACGAAGGAAGCTTCGAGCTCGTATTGGTCATGGATTGAGAACGGGAATTGAACTCTATGAG